TCTAACCTTTCGCTCAATACTAGAATCGAAAATTGAAACATAGAATCTGAGGTTGCATTAATCGAGGATACACGACAGAAGGAATTGTTCTCTTTCCAAACTTCACCTTCAACAAGCGTAGATTTCTTTCAAAAAATTTCCCGAATCACGTGTCTTTCTCGTAAGACCGAGAGAAATTCAATAAAATAAAAAAAGAATCAAATCACACCATCTCTGTAATAGGTAAATGCCTCCTTTTCTCCTGAAGTTGTCGGAATTATTTGCAATAAGATATTGGCTACAATTGAAAAGGTCTTATCAATAAAATTTCCATTTATCCGCGATCTAGGCATAGCCAGTAATCCGTTTTCAAATTTTTCTCATTCCTTCTCGTAGGAAAATGATCCCACAAAGAAAAGAATTATACAGTACAAAATAACATAAAAATAGATTGATTTGCAAAAAAAAATTATGGGCTTTCTATTTCAATTATTCTTTTTTGACAGGAATCAATAAGAAATAGTCCAACCCGGTCCGATTTCATGCTAATCCTAATGTAGTAGTATACCAACGAAGCGAACTATTCTGATTTCGTTGAAATTACAGATTCAAATAACTCAAGAAATTTTGGTTGAATTATGATACAAAGAGGAAAAATAATTCTATGATGAAAATAGAAAAACCGCCTCTTTATTTATCTTATGTACATAGCAGATATACAATCCACTATACGAAATGTTTTATCAATCTAGAATAGAGGGGTGGGGGAAGGGATTTATTGTTGAGAACTCTAAAGCTGGAAATAAATTTGAAAATTTGTAAGGTATGGAATCGTAGTCTATATAGAATTATGATAGAAAGGTATCCATTAACCCTAAATCTAGACCTATCAATCAGTTGATTTGTTCTAATTCATTGATTTAATCGATAGAATATAGTAGGAGTCGTTTTTGCAAACATGAACCTCCCTTTTTTCTAAAAATAAAAAAAATGAGTAAGAAAATAATTGTCTTGGGGCCCCGAAAGATCTTTTTTTACTTGGATGAAAAATTTTCTATTTTTATTTGTAAAATAAAATATTATAGTTAAAATAGATTGGTCATACCCACCGAATAATCTAGAATCGAATAGCAAGAACTCACTATTCACTGGGTTTTTGATTCATAATCATTATGTAGGAGAGATGGCCGAGTGGTTCAAGGCGTAGCATTGGAACTGCTATGTAGGCTTTTGTTTACCGAGGGTTCGAATCCCTCTCTTTCCGCACCCTCACTTAATAGACCTAGATCCGTTTTATTAAAAATACCGAGCAACGGAGACCTTTATTCCACCAGTTAAACCTTTCATTGATCGTTGATATAGATTCTCTATTCCCAATTACCGCAACTAGGAAGAATACCGGAAAGAATATGAAAATAGCCCCTCTGACTATGATACATAAATGAGATAAAATCGGAATCAAAGCCGTATTTTGCTTACTTAACTTTAGGTTAATTTGATAAAAGGGAATAAAATTGCCTGAACCTCTGCTATTTTATTTGAGTTTAGGTTTAATTAAGTTTGACGAGAATAATACTCTACGACTAGCAATTCATTTATTTTTAAACCGACCCATTTATTATCTATTATTTGATTGACTAGTCCTTTATATTGGACTGGGTGAAGAGTCAAATGGTTTGGCACTTCTGCCTGAGGGGAAGAGTTGAGATAATTTTGAATCAGAGTTTTGGATTTTTGTTCATCTTTCGCCATAATAATATCTCGGGGTTTACAGCGATAACTTGGTATATCTACTATACGACCATTCACTAAAATATGCCTGTGGTTAACTAATTGGCGGGCTGCGGGAATAGTCGAAGCCATACCCAACCGAAAAAGGATGTTATCCAAACGCATTTCAAGTAATTGTAGTAAAACTTGACCTGTTGACCCCTTGGCTTTTCCGGCGATATGAACGTATTTAAGTAATTGTCGTTCTGTAAGACCATAATGAAAACGCAATTTTTGTTTTTCTTCTAGGCGAATACGATATTGAGATTTTTTCCCGGAACGCGATTGGTTTCTAAGATCACTCCCGGCTTTAGGCCTTTTATTAGTTAGTCCCGGTAAAGCCCCCAGGCGGCGTATTTTTTTGAAACGAGGTCCTCGGTAACGAGACATAAAATAAAGACTCCTTAATTCTTATTAAGAATTCATTTCATTCTTTTTTTTTATTTTACAAAATAAATCAAAACTCAAACTGAACTAAATGAAGCGAAGTTTGCTGAAGTAGTCTACTTGTACTATTACTATACAGAAGAATGAGATAAATTGAATAAATAGTCAAACTTTCTATTATTATTTATTATATATAAATATATATATATAATAATAGAAGATATAAGATCCTTTTCCTGGCATAGTCAGGAGTTCCCCCTATAATTAAATTATAAATTCATTAATTTTGGAAAGAGGGGAAGAAACTTTTCAATATTCTTTGATTTCAAAGAAAGGTTCTCAATTTTTCAAAACAAAAATGGAATAAAAAAATGAAAAATATAAAAAAGCCAGCTATCGGAATCGAACCGATGACCATCGCATTACAAATGCGATGCTCTAACCTCTGAGCTAAGCGGGCCCACGTTATAGTAATAGAAATTTTCTATGCATAGCATAGGAATTCAAGACACTATTACTATAAGTATATTGTCTCTAGAAATATAGAAAAGAACAGAATCCACAATTACCAATAAATATTGGATATTTATAGAACAGAACGATTTCTATAGCGATATAAAATTTTGATTTCTTTATCACAATTCTAAATTAGAATAGAATAATATTCGACAGTCAATCTTAAATATTTTTAGATAGTTAAACTTTTTTTATTTTGAATTCAGATGATATTTGAAATTCTTTTTGTTACACTTCTATATTTTCTATCCTACAATATTTCGCTAAATTTCTTCCTAATTTGGTTGATTAATTATAACTAATCCAACATTCCTCGGCTTTCATTCGTCAAAGGAAAGGGGAAGTTAAGAAAAAAAACGAATTGACCCTTTAAGTATCCCAACTGCATGGGAAAAATGGCATGAAGAGAAAGATATATAAAGGATATATATCAATCTATATTGAATTGCCGATACAGAAATGATAAAATCCAATTTGATTGAATCAAATATGGGTTTACTATAGGAAAGAAAAAAATACTTTTTTGAGATAGTAATCGCTATCTAATAAATTCAAAGGTTCCAGTATAAATGAAAAAAAAAAAGGAATAATCTAATTATTCTAATTTAATTATAATTTAGAATAAAAATAATAAAATCTGAATTTCAAAACAAAAGACAAAAAGAAGGGGGATATGGCGAAATCGGTAGACGCTACGGACTTAATTGGATTGAGCTTTGGTATGGAAACTTACTAAGTGATAACTTTCAAATTCAGAGAAACCCCGGAATTAATAAAAATGGGCAATCCTGAGCCAAATCCTGTTTTCTCAAAACAAAGGTTCAAAGAACGACAAAAAAGGATAGGTGCAGAGACTCAATGGAAGCTGTTCTAACGAATGGAGTTGACTGCGCCGGTAGCGGTAGAGGAATCTTTCCATGGAAATTTTAGAAAGGATGAAGGATAAACGCATCTATTGAATACTATATCAAATTTTTAATTTTGGCCCAAATCTGTTTTTTTTTTTTTTATTTTCATATTAAATAAAAAAAAGTGTGAATTTATTTCACGTTGAAGAAAAAATAGAATATTCATCAACTCATTCACTCCATAGTCCGGTAGATCTTTTAAAGAACTCATTAATCGGACGAGAATAAAGATAGAGTCCCGTTCTACATGTCAATACTGGCAACAATGAAATTTATAGTAAGAGGAAAATCCGTCGACTTTATAAATCGTGAGGGTTCAAGTCCCTCTATCCCCAAAAAACCTATTTGACCCCTAAAATATTTAAACTACCCCCTTTTTTCATTAGCGGTTCCAAATTCCCTTATCCTTCTAATTCTTTGACAAGCTTATTTTGGCATAAATGACTGACTTTCTTTTATCACATGTGATATAGAATACACATTGCAAATGAAGCAAGGAATGCCGATATGAATAGCGTTGGACTTGGAGAAACTTTGTAATTCCCCCGTGTCCCTTTAATTGACATCGACTCCAGTCATCTAATAAAATGAGGGTGGGATGCTACATTGGAAATGGTCGGGATAGCTCAGCTGGTAGAGCAGAGGACTGAAAATCCTCGTGTCACCAGTTCAAATCTGGTTCCTGACACATGGTTTAATTTATAAATATAAATTAATTGATATGAAGAGAGATACGTATTGATTTTGAATCTAGATCATAATACATACTTTTATTTTATCTATCTTGGCGAGATATACCCCATCTATTTTATAGATGGGAAAAGTTTCTTAACGAAATAAAATGAAATTCTATTTTATCTTTTTTTTCTTTCATTCAAAAAGAATGTTAATACTTCATACATATTTGAAAGGTTAAATTAGTTTGTTCAAGGAACAAAAAGTCAAAGTGTGAAAATAGACAAGATTTGGTTCAGATACAATACAAATAAATTGAATTGGATACCCTTCCATTTCTTGGTATTTTCGTTTTCTTGGTATTTTCATTCCTATTCAATTATTCAATTTATTAATTCGTCTCGGCATTACTTTAAGGTTCATGGTGGAGAACTCCTTCGATTCATCCTATTGGTTTGGCTCATACGAAATCCAAATAAATCTAAGAATCCCAACGAATTCCTAATTCTATTTTTTTTTGTTGGCTTATTCACAATTCGCTAATCTAATACAAAAGAGACCTCAATTATTCTGGTTAATCTAGAACGGAAAGTCCAACCTTGAATCTCTGAAATTTTATATTTATAAGTGGCTTTCTTATCATTCAATGAGCATCTTGTATTTCAAAAAAACTGGGGGAAATATAATCCTTACGCAAGGGCCATCCTATCCAACTTTCCGGCATTAAGATACGTTTCAAGCGCGGATGATTATAATAAGAGATTC